TTCAAACAAAGTTGAAATGATTGAAGTTTTACTATTTGGAATCGTGTTAGGTCTAATTCCTATTACTTTGGCTGGATTATTCATAACTGCATATTTACAATACAGACGCGGGGATCAGTTGGACCTTTGATTAAGCAACCTCTCTTTTTTTTTGATTGACCTCCTGCGGATTAAAGCTAAGGAGGGGGTCAAATTCAGATTGTTTATCAAGTAAATAAAGCAATTTCATTGTAATTTCATTTGACCTAAGAAGAGTGGAATCACGCCCTGTAGGATTTGAACCTACGACATTGGGTTTTGGAGACCCACGTTCTACCGAAACTGAACTAAGAGCGCTTTCTTATCACAATAGATAAGATCCTAAAGAAAAGGATTCTAATTGTACTCCCAATAGATTTTGCATGGATCATAGTCTCATAAACTCAAAGATTTGGTAGGTCCAATTTTGATTGATCGCTATTGATCCTTCATTAATGTTCATAGGATACGCATTAGGTAGGGATGACAGGATTTGAACCCGTGACATTTTGTACCCAAAACAAACGCGCTACCAAGCTGCGCTACATCCCTTTTAATTGACCTACTGCTACTCTGTCATTGTAGAGAATCCGTGTCTTGTTTTCCACATCATTATTTCCTTCATTGATATCCAAACTCTCTTGTTATTTATTATTTTTGATCTCATGGATCAAATATAATTTATAATAAGATATAATAAAAAAAAAGATTTCTTGGGAATGTTCCACAAAGAGGGAAAGGTCCTTTTTTCTCTTGTCTTGTAAGGGAAGGTAAATTTCATTTACCGGGTCTTTCTTTGTCTATCCCTTTTAGTTTTCCTTAGGAATTTCGCCTACAAATACAATTGCTCCTTAACCACATATGCATCTGATCCTATACGTATTATAAAAAAAAGGAGTATTTTCAATGCGAGATATAAAAACATATCTCTCTGTGGCACCTGTGCTAAGTACTCTATGGTTTGGGTCTTTGGCAGGTTTATTGATAGAGATCAATCGTCTATTCCCGGATGCGTTGACATTCCCCTTTTTTTCATTTTAGTTATTGACATGGGAAGGGCTTAAGAAGATTCCAGATAGAATAAATTATCTGTGACTCAGCCCTCGCTTTTTTCTTCCTTTCTTTATTTTTTTCTTTGATGTCAGTTTTTTCTTTTTTATTTTAGTATTAAAGAAAGAGAAAATGGGTATTCAATCGCATCAAAACTTGTGCTTGGGTTCGAATTCATAGAGGGGGAGCGGAAATGGGATCCGGGGCAACAAAATCATAAAAAAAAAAATACTATTATTACTATATACTATAACTGAGATTCTAAATAATTGATAGTTAGAAATCTTTGTATTACTTATTTTTTATTTTTCTCTATTGATTGCAACCAAATCTTTCATAATTGGATTTCAAATTCGCAACTTCTTTTTTTTTTTTTTTTTTTTCGTTTCGGATCAAAATGAAAGAATTGAGTGAATCCAAAACTCAAAGGAGGCTCATGGCCAAGGGTAAAGATGTTAGAATAAGAGTGATTTTGGAATGTAAGAGTTGTGTCCGAAACGATATTAATAAGAAGTTCTCTGGAATTTCCAGATATATCACCCAAAAGAATCGACACAATACACCTAGTCGATTAGAATTGAGAAAATTCTGTCCCTATTGTTACAAACATACGCTTCATGTGGAGATAAAAAAATAATTTGAAAGAGCGCGCGTATGTACCCTCTATTCAAGAAATGGGAACAGATTCATAAAATTCAAATTCCATATAATAATCTATTTCAAATAAACCATAAACCAATCAACTCCTATTTCCGTCAAATCATAAATGAGAATTCAGAAATAGGATTTTAGAGATAAGGAATAAACCATGGATAAATCCAAGCGTTTTCTTAAATCCAAGCGATCTTTTCGTAGGCGTTTGCCCCCAATTGGATCAGGGGATCGAATTGATTATAGAAATCTGAGTTTAATTACTCGATTTATTAGTGATCAAGGAAAAATATTATCTAGACGAGTGAATAGAGTGACTTTGAAACAACAACGATTAATAACTACTTCCATAAAACAAGCTCGTATTTTATCCTCGTTACCTTTTATTAACTATAAGAAAAAATTTGATAAAAACAAGCCTATTCCTAGAAAAAATAGAACGAGAGGTCCTCGAACCAAAAAGAAAAAAGGACAATTTCTCAATTGATTGAACCTAAATTCCATCCAATTCGAATCCCAACCAGGGGTTGATATTTTGTTCGAAAAATTCGAGAATTCAGATTGAATTGACACATCGTAAAATCGTAAAAAAATTATAAGAAAAAAGAAATACTTTTTTTTACTAATTTATCATAATCAGATTCATTTTTACTATAACCTTCCCGGAGCCCATTCTCCGGGGATCTCCGTTTACGTTTCAATCATTCCGGTCGATTGCTTCCAACCCTCTTACCTTACCTTAGTTACTGATCTCCTTGGCAATCATGTAAAGACAATTTGTATTTGATATAGCTATTTGTGCAAGTATTTTACGATTAAGAAGCAATTGCCTCTTGTACAGATCATTTATTAATCGACTATAACTATAGGATACCAAAATCTCCCGAATTACTGCATTTATCCGAGTGATCCATAAACGACGAAAATTTCTCTTTTGTCTGCCCCTATCCCGATGAGAAGATGCCAAAGCTCTTATGGTTTGTTGTATAATACTTCGAGTAAGTCTTGAATGAGCCCCCCGATTATTTGATGCAAAGACACGAGATTTTTTTCTACGTCTCCGTGCTATATAACCTCGTATAGTTCTGGTCATTGAATCAACTGAAACTTTGATGTGCTGAATAACTAATTGATTTCTTTTCTTTCAGTCATTTCCCCCTCGTCCATTAATAACAAAACGGATTCGTCCGATGTATAAAATAAAAATTCCAATGGCTTTTGCTACTATGACCTTCCCAACCACGATTTTTTTACGAGCATTTCACCTGAAATAAGAAATTGTATCGAGACTAGGTATGAAAAAAGAAATACTACAATTTCAATTGAGTAGTTATTTAAAGTAGAAATTCGATAGTAAAGGGAAAGGGATAAATAAATCGTGGGTTCCTTCGTTTCTATGGTTACTTCGTAAACGGTGAGGCCCTCTCTATACGCCGGAGCCCCCTTCCCGATTTAATCAATGCTATTAGTAACTTGTACAGTTCACATTCTTTGACTCTACCCATGAATTGTCCAATAATAGATCTTTTCACAATGAGATCTACCCATATAGTAACGGCATTTCATTATGAAAGTTGGCTAGGTTGCTGACCCTGTTCATCCGTTCTTGCAAGAGTGAGAGCGCTTTATTTATGCTTCTTAACTACTCAATCCCCCGCTTAATGGATACATTTGCTACCAAAGGGGAATTGCTTTTCATTTCCAATTAAGGTGATTGGATTTGCACCAATGGAAACCATAAATTTTATACACAACACAACGGGGGTTTTCTTTTTTTAGATAATGACTGGAAGAATTCCATCCTATTGATTGGTACTGGTCATTGAGACTGGGAAAATGCTTCTTTTTTTTTGTTCCAGCTCATGATCTGAACGAGTCGCACATACACCCTAATACATGTTCCTCGACGCTGAGGACATCCCCGAAGAGCGGGGGATTTTGTGACATTTTTGATTGGCTGTCTTGTGTTTCTAATAAGTTGTTTAATAGTTGGCATCTTGAATTGTATACAATACAAAAAAGGGGGCTGGTTTAGATAGATCCTAACCAGAGGGTTATTTACCTTATTTTTCTTTTAACGTTTAACGCGGTAAAAAAAGAAAAGATGTACTTTCCTTTCTGCTTCAGACATCTGCGGATCTGATCCATTTGAAGCCCTAGTGCATATAGAGTTCTAAATGCAGTAGGGTTTCAAATAAAAAAAAAACTCAAAAAGAAATGTATTAGACCCACTTCCATTCAATCTTCTTTTGGTTTTGGTATTCGTTTTCGATTCTCTTTACAAAGTCATCTTGAGTGCACTTTTTGCCAATAAGATCTAAAACCCAAACAACAAAAAACACAAGAATTATGATCCAAAAAATGCGCGAGGTCAAAATAATATTTATGACCTTCGCAGCTCTGGGGATTATCCAGGTTCTCCATTGGAGGAATTGGGATAAGGCCCAAGCAAAAAAAGACTGGATAGCCCTTTCCAGAACAGGACTGAATTCTTTGTTTATGTAATTACAAAAAATATGAACCTCCCGCATAACTATGCGGATGCTTGGAAGTTTTGCCAAAAGGAGTTTCTTTTGGCATCGAGCGGTCATGTTTATCATGTTGACCTCTTTTGGTTTCAAAGTAAAAAAATGGTAAATAATATAATTCTATATTATATATGAAATTTTGAGAATTCATTCGTGCATAAGTTTCTCTCTACTCGAAAGTTTTACCACAGAGTAGCTTCTTATGTAAAAGGCGGGTAACCCTTTTTTTTTTCCTTTTATTTTTTCTTCTTTATTATTCTTAAAAATATTTTGAATAAATAGAAAAGAGAAAAATACAACATAAACCTCCTAAAATAGAAAATCTAAAACGGAATTAGTAATTAGTAAGTCTATGCCATATTAAGGCCATATTAAGGTGCTGCGAAATAGAAGGATCTTATCTTATCAAGGCCATATTAAGGTGCTGCAAAATAGAAGGATCTTATCTTATCAACGTTCAAAAATGGAATTAGCAAAAAAAAAAAAAGAAAGCCATTTTGAACGTTGATTTGAAGCAGAATAAAGGATTTACCCGCGTTTCCGCTGCAGATCCTTATCTCTAGGGCCAGTTTTTGTTGTGTTTTTAGTTTTCTTCGTCATACTCGTCATACTTCCCGAGGGTGTCGTCTCCTATAATATCAATAATTCCATGAGCTTGGGCTTCTTCTGCTGACATATAAGCCATTCTTTGGATGTCGTCGTGTATAACCTGCCGGGTTTTGTGCGTATGTCGTGCATAAGCCTCTTCCATCTGGTTGCGTAAGTAAAACAACACTTCTATTTCTTTTAAAGGGTGTCTTTTGCGGATTTTTGAAAACTTACCGCGAGGTTGGCGCATCATTACCCTGATGATATAAAAAAAGGAAGAATTCCTCTACTTTATATCATATCTTGCACCCTCGGGCGAAGGAAAGAGATAAAAAGAATAGAGAAAATTGAACAACCGTACAGGCATTTATTCTGTATTGCATACGGCTATCCAATGGAATTTACCTTTCGTCCCTTCCAGCGCGAAAAAGAGAAAAAAAAAAAAAATAGGATCTATCAGATCCAGATCATTAAGTGATCCATTTACCACCCTTCCTTTCGGTAGAATTCAAAAATACTATGATGGTTCCGTTGCTTTCTATTTCTATATGGAATTTAGAAGTTTTCTCGTCTGTGATTCAGCAATCCCAAAGTTTCTTTTTTTTTTTAGTACTCTTTGACTTTGATAATATAAATAGGAGAAGTGAAGTGGAAAAAGAATTCTGGCGCTAAAACAAAAAATTGTGACGCTGAAATAAACTCCCGATAGATAAGAAAAAATCGGAAATCTATTTTGTCTCATACTACTCTCCCGATACAAAATCTCATGTTATGAAAAACAATAATAGTTTGTTTACTCATACCGAACTCGACGTGCCATGCTATTTTTACTCAATAATCTTTTTCATATTTCATATGGCGAAGGCATAGTCTTCTTTTTTCTATCAAATACAAATAAAAAATCATTGGCGCCAAGCGTGAGGGAATGCTATGCGTTTGGTAGGTGCTCCTCCGAATAGAATGAAACAAGCCATTCCACAGGCTTTTCCCATGCATACCGTGTATACATCTACGGGCGACGCATGCATCAAATCATAAATAGCCATTCCTTGTCGCATTAACCCGCCCGGCGAGTTTATATACAAAAAAATATCCCTGGTACTATCGTTCGTACTGAGATATGCTATGAGACCCGCAACGAGGTTACCGCTCTCTTTATTAATAGGTTTTCCTAAAAAAATGAATCTTTCTCGATGAAGTCGGGTGATTAGGACAAAATGCTATCCTTTAGGAACCGTACACGCACCTTTGAATGCATACGGTTCAAAAAATTGCAAAAAAAAATCAATATGTTGGCCTTTTTCTATTTTATTTTATAGAAGGGCTTTTTTTTTTCTACCCCCTATAAACTTATCTCGAATTACCCTCTCATTGATGTATTGTTTCATTTCCAAATTAGGACTCTGTTATTTTCTTGTTCCTGAATGGGCCTCTTCTATTTTTTTAGGTTTATGCTCTACTCCGGGTAAGGGTCCAACCGATTTTTATTTATATATATAGTACAAATGCTCCCAATACCATTTCTTTTTGATACGACTTTTTTTTTTTATTCATTTCATGTCCATATTACCAAGTGAGTATTTTCTGAACGGAGCCTGGATACTTCATTTTATTGGTTCAACCAAGCCAACCATAAATTCTCTTCTATTTCTAATTGATACTATGAATATTGATCCCTCAAAGAATGGATCTAATTGCACTTCACGCTCCAAATTCTTGATAGTTTCATCAATTTTTTTGGCGAAGCAGAGGTATCTCGATCGGAGGAGAGAACGGGGAAATCCCATATGGCCCAATATGTCTGACAAGTCGCACTATAGGTCAATCCACTCCAGCTTTGGTTGCTTTTCCTTTGTTTTCTCATCTTTAGTAGGGAACTTACTAAAATCAATCCAAGGGCTAGTCGGATCATCATCACTATTGTTATCGTTTTTCCGAGGATAATTGTTAATGTTAATAAACGGATCATCATCACTATAGTTATCATTATCCCCAGGATAATTGTTAAACGGATCATCATCGCTATAGTTATCGTTATCCCCAGGATAATTGTTAGCCCTATCCCGAGGCGAATCGTTAATCAAATGAGTAGGATAACAAGCCGGCTTCCTAGTCTGAGGCTTAGCCCCCCTTTTTTTTTCTTCGTCAATATCCTCACCCTCAAAAAACTCAAAAGGAACTTTTGGAACACCAACAGGCATAAATGAGAGAGAAAAGAGTCAAGTATAAGATTTCACTTTTATGTGGAAATGTCAAAATGATTTTTTTTATTGTTTTCAAAATATGAAAAAGTTCATCTAGGAAGATGAAATGAATAAGGGAAAAATCTTATGAAAGGGTCGGGTTCTTCGAACGCTAAATAAATTTCTATGCATTTGTTCATATGTTCATATTCATAGAAAATGCCCCATTGCGTATTGGTACTTATCGGGTATAGAATAGATCTGCTTTTCTTTGTTCTTACTAACAGACTAACAGAATTGTTCCATTATTACCTATTACCAACAAAAAAGAACTAGGAGCCCTTCATTCGAAATAATCCACTGAACTGAAAGGCGGAAGTCTATAGCATAGTCTTTTCCAATGCGATAAAGTTACATAGTATCTATTTTTCTTCGAAGGGGGTATTTTCATGGGTTTACCTTGGTATCGTGTTCATACCGTCGTATTAAATGATCCCGGCCGGTTGCTTGCTGTTCATATAATGCATACAGCTCTCGTTTCTGGGTGGGCGGGTTCAATGGCTCTATACGAATTAGCAGTTTTTGACCCCTCTGACCCCGTTCTTGATCCAATGTGGAGACAGGGTATGTTTGTTATACCCTTCATGACTCGTTTAGGAATAACCAATTCATGGGGCGGTTGGAATATCACAGGGGGGACTGTAACAAATCCGGGTATTTGGAGTTATGAGGGTGTGGCCGGGGCACATATTGTGTTTTCCGGCTTGTGCTTCTTGGCAGCCATCTGGCATTGGGTGTATTGGGATCTAGAAATATTTCGTGATGAACGTACGGGAAAACCCTCTTTGGATTTGCCCAAGATTTTTGGAATTCATTTATTTCTTTCAGGCTTAGCTTGTTTTGGGTTTGGTGCATTTCATGTAACAGGCTTGTATGGTCCTGGAATATGGGTGTCCGATCCTTATGGACTAACAGGAAAAGTACAATCTGTAAGTCCTGCCTGGGGCGTAGAGGGTTTTGACCCTTTTGTTTCGGGAGGTATAGCCTCTCATCATATTGCAGCGGGGACATTGGGCATATTAGCGGGCCTATTTCATCTTAGTGTCCGTCCGCCCCAACGCCTATACAAAGGATTACGTATGGGTAATATTGAAACCGTTCTTTCCAGTAGTATTGCTGCTGTCTTTTTTGCAGCTTTTGTAGTTGCTGGAACTATGTGGTATGGTTCAGCAACTACTCCCATCGAATTATTCGGCCCCACTCGTTATCAATGGGATCAGGGATACTTCCAACAAGAAATATATCGAAGGGTTGGTGCCGGACTAGTGGAAAATCAGAGTTTCTCCGAAGCTTGGTCTAAAATTCCCGAAAAATTATCTTTTTATGATTACATTGGCAATAATCCAGCAAAAGGGGGATTATTTAGAGCGGGCTCAATGGACAGTGGGGATGGAATAGCTGTTGGGTGGTTAGGACACCCTATCTTTAGAGATAAAGAGGGGCGTGAACTTTTTGTACGTCGTATGCCTACTTTTTTTGAAACATTTCCAGTGGTTTTGGTAGATGGAGACGGAATTGTGAGAGCCGATGTGCCTTTTAGAAGGGCAGAATCTAAGTATAGTGTCGAACAAGTAGGAGTCACCGTTGAGTTCTTCGGCGGCGAACTCAATGGAGTCAGTTATAGTGATCCTGCAACTGTGAAAAAATATGCTAGACGCGCTCAATTAGGTGAAATTTTTGAATTAGATCGTGCTACTTTGAAATCCGACGGTGTTTTTCGTAGCAGTCCGAGGGGTTGGTTCACTTTTGGGCATGCTTCCTTTGCTTTGCTCTTCTTTTTCGGACATATTTGGCATGGAGCTAGAACCTTATTCAGAGATGTTTTTGCTGGTATTGACCCGGATTTGGATGCTCAAGTGGAATTTGGGGCGTTCCAAAAACTTGGAGATCCAACTACAAGGAGACAGGTAGTCTGATACAAGATTGATCTGGTATCTTTCACCTGTATTGTATTTTTGTGATTTGGTTTTTCTATAGGTTACGAGAGAAATCTTGAGTTGAATTGCTGATTTTTATTTGACTCTTATCTTTATCTGGGAGATAATCCCAAACCAAATGAACAGGTGTGGAAGCTATAATTGTAAACCACGATCAAATTTATGGAAGCATTGGTTTATACATTCCTCTTAGTGTCGACTCTAGGAATCATTTTTTTCGCTATCTTTTTTCGAGAACCACCTAAGGTTCCGACTAAAAGGGCAAAATAATGTTTGATTATACTCAATTGAAGTCAAAGTAAAGAGCCTCCCACGAAACAAGGGAGGCTCTTTACTTTACTTCAACTAGTCCCCGTGTTCCTCGAATGGATCTCTTAGTTGTTGAGAGGGTTGCCCAAAAGCGGTATATAAGGCGTACCCGGTAAAACTGACAAGTAAACCAGATATAAAGATGGCGACTAGGGTTGCTGTTTCCATTATTTTCTAATTTCAAGATCACAACGGATCTATGATAAGATGATTTATTTACAGTGTAATGGTATACAAAGTCAACAGATCTCAACCAATGCAATAGGATTTATGGCTACACAAACCTTTGAAGGCAATTCTCGATCTGGTCCAAGACCAAGAAAAACAGGTCTAGGGGGTTTATTGAAACCCTTGAATTCGGAATATGGTAAAGTAGCTCCTGGATGGGGAACTACCCCTTTGATGGGTGTCGCAATGGCTTTATTTGCGGTATTCCTATCTATTATTTTGGAAATTTATAACTCTTCCGTTGTATTGGATGGAATTTCAATGAACTAGGTCCATCAAAATCATGAAGTCCTCGCTTTTCGATCCAAAATTCATCACTTAGGTAGGACTAGGATTTATAGGCACTTCCGGCAGTTCGACCGCGAAATTCTTTTGTTTCGGTATTTCCGGAATATGAGTGTGTGACTTGTTATAATAGATCCTATTGATAGTACAGAGAATGGGTCTG